ATAAATCTAAGTGGAATAAGCAAAGTGGATTCCTTGTTGGTTAGTCGAGTTCCAATGAAAACCACACAATTGGAGGAAATGTCCGAATTTGCTATTTAGAAAATCAATAAACTAAGGTTTTGTCGTTCTAGATATCGGATTCAACGGAAACAATTACAGCAGTAGGGGGGGAAATCAAAAAACAAGTCGAGCAAAATTATACAAAGTTATATACAAGTTGCTACCCCCCCTTAGTCTTTCTTTAATTGAATTTCGTTTGATTAGACGGAAGTTACTTAAAAACTTCCGCTTTCTTTAAAAGATTCTGAACAGTTCCTGTGGGTTGAGCACCTTTTTCAAGGAAATATAGAATAAGAGGAACGTTTAAATAAGTTTGATTCTTCATTGGATCATAAAACCCCACTTTTCTAAGATCTTTTCCTTCTCTTCGGGATCGAACATCAATTGCAACGATTCGATAGACGACTCATTGGGATAGATGTAGATGACCAACACCCCCCCTAGAACCGTATAGGAAGTTTTCTCCTCGTACGGCTCGAGAAAAATGATTTGCTTCGAAGTTTTGTCTATGTATGCAATTCTAATAAATTAAATGACAAATGGGCCTAGAAAATCAATTAGACTCTGATTTCAATCTTTTTTCCTTCCTGAAAATGAAAAAGAAACCATTCGTACTCATAACTCAAGTTGGATAACTCTCAAATAGCTCAAAGGAAAAATCTTTAGTCACTTTCATTTATTGAGTGGTCTTTAACCCCTTTTGTTTTGTTTGTCTTTTGTCTCGTTTCAAATTCTATTTGGATTCTTTAGTCTGATCCAATTAGTGAGACTATCGAGACAATTAAAAAGGTCTTTCCTTGTTCTTAGATCCTTTATCCTTATTTTAAATCATTGGGTTTAGACATTACTTCGGTGCTTCTTAATCCTTTCAAAGTGGCAGCAACATACCCCTTTTTTGATTTCTTTCTATCAAAGAATCCTACGGACAGTTGATTCACGTGTGATACACTTTGAATCGAAAAAGTTTACTAAATTCTAACAAGTCTTGCTTTTGAATTGGAAACTTGCTCGAATTGGATCCTTTCGATTTCTATATATGGAAGATACGTTTACGAAGTTGTTCCGATTAATTGGCATTAACCCTAGATCCTTGCCCCCGAGAAATGAATTAATCCTTTCTACTCGAGCTTCATCGTGGACTATTTACAACCCAACAAAAAATCGAGTGTAACAGAACAAACAATGTCGAGCCAAGAGCACTCTCATCCTTAGATAAATCGAAAATGGTGGATGGAAAAATCCACAACGGATCGTGTCCTTCAAGTCGCACGTTGCTTTCTACCACATCGTTTCAAACGAAGTTTTAACATAATATTCCTCTAATTTGGAACCGGTATGGAATTGATTCAATTATGGAATCATGAATAGTCATTGGTTTAGTTGTACATAGACATCGTAATCTAGGCTTTTTCTTCTATATATGATAATATGATATGAAACGATTTTTCTGAAAAAGTCTTAGCAAGACAGCATCTTTCACATACATAAATAATATATAGATAATAGCAAGAAATCGAAATATATAAACGAATAACTTTTTTAATCTGCATCTTCAAGTGACTCAACAGGATAGATTAAACGATTTCCTACTTTTTGAGTACCAAATAAAGATTCCACTTACAAGCAATCATTAAAAATATTTAATAAAAATAGTTCTAATTGAAATGGAAAAAGTTTCCTATTTAGACATCATTATTTAATTTGAAGAAAATTGGACAATAAGCATGACGTTTGATCTTCATAGGAAGATAAGTCTTTCTTTTTGAATTGACTCATCACTTTTAAATAGATAAAAGAAAAGAAAAACGAAATCCAATTTTTTTTCATGAAATGGATAAAAAAATGATCTAAGTTAAGATTTGAATCTTTATTCTTTTCGTCTGATTACGAAAATCAAAAAAATAAGGAGGGTTTTTCGTATCTATCAGATAGACTGAAGAGTTGTCACTGTTATAGATATTCTATAATATAGAATTTAACTAATTTAAGGTATCAAAAATCTTTTTCACAAAAACCGAAAAATTATTGTCATTGAAATAGAACGATACATACCATATAAGCGAAATATTTCCTCATTTTATATATTTTAGATGATATATATTTATAGATTTTGTTTAACATGGGATTAAATAATATTTCACAATAATCGACTCTTATCATAAAGTGAATAAAAGGGTGATAGGGGAAATCATCCCTGCCTCAATTGTTCTGTAGATTTCCAATTTTTAGTTAGAACCAAACACGAAATACCTAAATAAAATGAGATTCAAAGAAAATATATCGGCTCCATAACATATTTCTATATGATATGTAACTTGATCATTTGTTAATGAGATTCGAACAGACACAGATATTAAAATGAATACGGATTTACTCCTATCCACTGACCTACTTCTTTCTATAGTCATAATGGAGCATAAAAAAATGGATATGTACTGGGACGGAAGGATTCGAACCTCCGAATGGCGGGACCAAAACCCGTTGCCTTACCACTTGGCCACGCCCCATTTCAATTTCTAATCTACACTAAGAAACAATAATATTGGTATTGGTTGTTTGTCAACTCCAGTCCAAATATCTATATATCTATAGAATAGATTGGTACTAGGATTTTGATACATATAGATATAGAATTCAACTTAATTTATTGATCATTACATAGAATTCAATTAAGATATTGTATGAAAGTATGATTTCTTCTATTCTCCTTTGAGAATTGGAGGATTTTTGATTGGGTGGGTTCAAAGAAAAAGAAGGATTTTTTGTCTACCTTACTTACTTTCTTCCTTGTTCCTTATATCAAAAACTCAATCAAAATGCAATTATCTCCAAGAACAAAATGTCTGTTATGCTTAATATCGTTAGTTTGATCTGTATTAATTCTGCCCTTTATTCGAGTAGTTTTTTCTTCGGCAAATTGCCTGAAGCGTATGCTTTTTTGAATCCAATCGTAGATGTTATGCCAGTCATACCTGTGCTTTTTTTTCTCTTAGCTTTTGTTTGGCAAGCTGCTGTAAGTTTTCGATGAGATCCTTAATAATAATATCTTAGAAAATGCATGATTTCTTCGAGAAAAATTCTAACAATTGAGAAAATCAGATAAGTTTTAGAGTATGAATCCTAGATTAGCACACTGAAATTCTTGGATAGTCGCCATAAATCCGGCTTACCCCCATTTCCTCATTTTTGACCCCCTTTCCAGTGAAAGACCCTAACCCCATTAGGGTCTCCCACAATATCGAATTTGGATATGAAAGAAGTTTTTGATAATGAAAAACAAATGAATTTGTGACAATTCATGAAAAAAAACCTGATTTCGTGGTGTCAAAATAGGATATGTGGTAGAAAAATGGAAGATCTATTCTCTTTTTTTTTCCAAAAAATCATCTTGGAGATTGTGTAATGCTTACTCTGAAACTCTTCGTTTATACCGTAGTGATATTTTTTGTTTCTCTCTTTATCTTTGGATTCCTATCTAATGATCCGGGGCGTAATCCTGGACGTGAAGAATAAAATCCAAAGGGTTTTCCTTGGGAAATTTTCCAATTTTCTTAGGATTTTATCTATTCCACACGCTTAACTAAGATTTTCAAAATTGAAAAATAAAATAAAGCAAGTCATTAACGGAAACGGAAAGAGAGGGATTCGAACCCTCGGTACAAATAACTCGTACAACGGATTAGCAATCCGACGCTTTAGTCCACTCAGCCATCTCTCCCAATTGCAAAAGATAATTACTACATTACACATAATGTAAGGAGTCTTTCTCTCTCTTTTTTCTCTATTCTAAACTAAAAGAGGGGCTCGAGCCCGCCACTAATCGAACTAAAGAAAAATAAGGAAGACCTCCTTGTGTTGATTTTGTTCGAAAGGCCCTTGTTATTCTGATGGCCTGGCCTGGTCAGTACCTAGCCGGGCCTTTTTTTTTGTTCTAACGAATTATAGATAAATAATGATTTATCTGATATCTGATTTGAAAACACAAACATTTTTTTTTATTATATTATTATATTCAATTGAATATTTTATATTCAAGCAACAACAAAAAGAATAAAAACTGTTTCCATTTTTTTCTTGTTATATTTTATTTCATTTTCCGAACTAAAAAAGAAACTATAGATTCTGGACAATGCATTTTTCTGTTATGATTGTAGTGTTTTTTTTGATCCGTATCTATCTTCTTTCAGCAAAAAAGAAAACTTTAGTTATTTAATTTCAATTATTAGTTATTTAATTTCAATTATTAGTTATTTAATTTCAATTAAATGAAGCCTCTTTTCCGAATCTCATTAAATTTTTATCTACCCACGAAAAAGTTCAACACTCCAAGTTTGATGATTCTTTGATGATCCTATCTTGATCATGCTCAATTATCTTGTTCGACAAAAGCTCCATTTGTATACAATAATCATATTGTAGCGGGTATAGTTTAGTGGTAAAAGTGTGATTCGTTCTATTAGCCCTTTAATAGTTAAAGGGTCTTTCGGTTTTATTCATATTCCGATCAAAAACTTTATTTCTTAAAAGGATTTAATCCTTTACCTCTCAATGATAAAGTCGAGAAAAAAATACACATTCTCGTGATTTGTATCCATGAGTCACTTATAAATTGAAAAGTTGGATTATGAAATTGCGAAACATAATTTTTGAATTGGATCAAGACTTCCAATTGAATAAGTATGAGTAAAGGATCCATGGCTGAAGATAAAAAGTCAATTTCCAATCGTAACTAAATCTTCCATTTTTTTTTGGTGTCTAAAGAAAGAAATTGAAGCAAAATAGCTATTCAACGATGTCTTTGGTTTACTAGAGACATCGCCATATTGTTTTAGCTCGGTGGAAACAAAATCCTTTTCCTTAGGATCCTCTCAAATAGAAATAGAGAACGAAGTAACTAGAAAGATTGTTAGAATCACCTTCTTCTAGAAGGATCATCTAGA